TGTGCAGCAGCACCAACTATTAGAAATCCGCCAATCCACATGTGGTGTGTGAACAAGGAAAGTTGTGTACCATAGTCAGTAGCTAGGTATGGATAGGGGGGCATAGAGTACATATGATGAGCTACAACAATAGTTGTGGAGCCTAACATAGCGAGGTTAAGAGATAATTGAGCATGCCATGAAGTTGTTAAGATTTCATAGAGACCCTTATGGCCTTGTCCTGTAAATGGACCCTTATGAGCCTCCAAAATATCTTTAAGTCCATGACCAATACCCCAGTTGGTCCTATACATATGACCCGCGATCAGGAAAAGAATAGCAATAGCTAAATGATGGTGCGCAATATCGCTCAACCATAGGCCTCCGGTTATTGGATCTAATCCTCCGCGAAAACTAAGAAATTCTGCGTATTTGGACCAATTTAAGGTGAAAAAAGGGGTTGCCCCTTCGGCAAAACTAGGATAAAGTTGAGCCAAAAGGTCGCGATTCAAGATAAATTCATGAGGAAGTGGTATCTCCTTAGGATCAACCCCAGCGTCGAGAAATTGGTTAATCGGTAAAGATACATGGATTTGATGTCCCGCCCAAGAAAGAGACCCAAGTCCTAATAACCCCGCTAAGTGGTGATTCAACATGGATTCTACATCTTGGAACCAGGCCAATTTGGGAGCGGCTTTGTGATAATGGAACCAACCAGCAAAAAGCATTAACGATGCAAAAATCAATGCACCGATTGCGGTACAATATAGTTGTAATTCACTAGTTATTCCAGATGCTCGCCAAATCTGAAAAAACCCAGAGGTTATTTGGATTCCTCGGAAACCCCCACCTACATCACCATTCAAAATTTCTTGCCCTACTATTGGCCAAACTACCTGAGCACTGGGTCCAATGTGAGTAGGATCGCTTAGCCATGCTTCATAATTGGAAAAACGGGCACCGTGGAAGTACATGCCACTCAACCAAAGAAAGATAATGGAGAGTTGCCCAAAATGAGCACTAAAGATTTTTCGAGAGATCTCCTCCAAATCACCAGTCTGGCTATCGAAATCGTGAGCATCAGCATGTAGGTTCCAGATCCAAGTGGTAGTATCAGGACCCTTAGCTATTGTTTTTGAGAAATGCCCGGGTCTGGCCCATTCCTCAAAAGATGTTTTTACAGGATCCCTATCCACAACAATTTTAACTTCTGGTTCCGGCGAACGAATAATCATTAAGTCCTCCTCTTTCCGGACAAGACATACAAAGAGACCCGCCAACTGTCTTTTTAGTGAATCTTTGAAAGATAGATATTATGGTTAGTCTTTTTCTTTACTATCTACCGTCCTTCTATTTTTTTTTAGTTATTCACTGGAGCAATTATATATTGAAGTCAATCCGAGGCAAGTGTTCGGATCTATTATGACATAAGGATTAGGTGCCTAACGGACACAGATTATCCGGGAAAATTATTTCCCGACGTAATGAAAAAATATTTTTTTATTTAAGAAGCTAGTTTCTTTTTTTCTTGAGAGTATAAGTCCCTATCTACATCTACTTTCCTTGAGTGAGCATAATATAGATTTTTTATTCGATTCAAAATTCCAATATAACTCATTAGAATTATTAATAAGACCGCCCTGATATATTAGGTAGGAATATTTGGATTGCCACCTTTTATTTGCTTTATTCTCTTTTGTTCTAGAGCCCATCCCTATTGTTTATCCTTATGAAATTTGATATAAAATCAAAGGTAGAAGAAAGGGATATAATGAAATTCTTGATTCGATCTTCCCCCCTAAATTATTTGATTAATGGATCAACAACCAAACCACCCATTTTATGAAATGAAAAAGTAGAGTGGCCTTATTCAAATTCAAAGCGCTTCGTAATCTTCAACCAGTTCTGTGCTTCAATATAATTTCCCGGAGTAAGCGCTATAGCTTGTTTCCAATACTCAGCAGCTTGATGAAACCAAGCTTCCGCAATTTCAGAATCACCCTGTAGAATGGCCTGTTCTCCTCGGTTGGAATAGGCATTTCCTTCCCCTAGAACCGTACTTGAGAGTTTCCTACCTCATACGGCTCAGAAATTGCTATCTTTATTTCCCCTATCTTAACTGAATTCGATTTCTCAAAAATCGCTCCAATTTCTTCTTGGGTTAAGCAGAAGAAGTTAATTACCTAAGTTTCAAACCCTAATTTTGATCAATAATCAGTTTGATCTTTTCTCCCACCTTCAGAAGAATGAAGCATAGATAGACCTATATCCTTCGTTCGAATTTTCTGAAAGGTAACTATCTCGGTTTCGTTTCTTTCATATATGAAATTTTTATAGAATCCTTGAAAAAGACTTTTTCCCATAAGAAAGAAAAAAGAACTTACTATCTTTGGGATCTGATACTACACCGCTGCTTAATCCCTTAGTGGATCGGCTGTATTACATAAGCGGATTCCTAAATTGTGCCCCATATCATGGTATAATTAAGCAGTTTTTTAATTGTATTGACCCAGTCGCTCACTAATTGATCTTTACGGTGCTTTCTCTATCAATTTGATACTTTATCCATAGAGTAGCAGTATAGGCTCTACTTTACTTCCTATTTTGATTCTCATGAAGTGTCCTTCCTTCCTACAGCTGATAGGGCAAAATCGTTGTTTTGACGATCCCTATGTAGAAAGCCCTTTTTCTAGTAAACTTTTTCTAGTAAATTCTAGTAAATAAGTAAATACTAGAAAATTGCATCCTTTTTTCCTTCTTTCTATAGTGGAGATAGTCGCACGTAATGACAGATCACGGCCATATTATTAAAAGCTTGTGGTAAGAAGGGGTTTCGTTCTAGCGCCCGGAAATAATATTCCAAAGCCTTTGTATGCTCTCCATTGCTTGTGTGTATAAGGCCTATGTTATATAGTATATAACTTCGATCATAGGGATCAATTTCTAGTCGCGTAGCTTCATAATAATTCTGCAAAGCTTCCGCATAATTTCCTTCGGATTGAGCCAACATCCGTTACGGTCGTTCATTCTATTCAAAAAATCTCCGTTTCAAAACCGTACATGAGGTTTTCATCTCATACGGCTCCTCCCTTCTGTACATAGTACTAAGCGAAAAATCTATAGAATGAAAATAGAATTAGTCCCATCTCATTATGGACCGAAAGGGGCTGGTATTTTTCCAAGAAATCTCTAGCCAACCTTCCCTCAAGAGGTTTTTCTTAACACCAATGAATTCTATTAATGCTAGAGGAAAACGATAGCTCCAAGAATTTCTTTGTTCTCAACGCCTCCTATTTATAGGAATTAGCCACTTCAACGACCTTTGATGGTTATAAGGGTATCCAAAGTACAAACCTGATGGTTGTTTGTGATCCCAACCATTCTTCCCAATCCTGATACCGATCAGGAAAGGGCTAATTTCTAACAAAGTTTTTCTCTTGTTGATTCCTATTTGGAGGTGTAGTGCTTTTATCCCCTATGCTGCCTATTGGTACTAGTAGAGTAGGATTGGCCTGTAATATGGAACCTATCCTCTAGGTGTAACCTTTCGCTCAATACTCAAATCTACAATTGAAGCATCTGAAGCCACATCAATCGAGGATACACGACAGAAGGAATTGTTAGTTCACCTCACCTTCCCCAAGCGTGGGTTTCCTTTACTAATTTTGTTCTCTCTATGTGAAACCCCTCTCTTTCTCGTAAGACTGAGATGTAGGTGGGGCTAAAAAAAAAACAAAAAAAAAAGACTCAAATCGCACCATCTCTATAATAAGTAAATGCCCGTTTTTCCCCTGAGGTTGTCGGAATTATTTGCAATAAAATATTGGCTACAATTGAGGAGGTCTTATCAATGAAATTTCCATTTATACGGGATCTAGGCATAATTCCCAATCCATTCTATATAGAATTCTTTTCATTCTATCACAAAATAACATAAAAACAAAACATTCGATTCGTATAAATTGATCCATATGCTCTAAATGGATAAGAGAGATATGGATTTTCCGTTCAACTAAAATTGTCTCCTTTTCTTTCTGTTTGGACAAGAAGAGGTATGAAATATTTGACTAAGATTGGATTTAATTCCACTTTTCTATTTCTCAACAACAACTTCTCTCGTCAGCTATTTCGCGTTTTCAAAGTCATTAATTATTGCGTACCCTTTTTTATATTTAGATTTTATAGCGTAACGTACCTTATGCAAATAGAATTCAAGGGTTCCTTTATTTTCTTATGGAATAAGAAGAATTCTTCCATTCTCTTTTTATTTGGGTTTTCCCCAAAGAAAAACTTTTTTGGGAGCGTAATTCCTAGTAAAAAAATCCTGGACCCTTCCACTTAGATGAAAAGTAATTTTTCCAATAGATCCACGGAATCCCCGAGCAGTTGTAGCTGTAACCTGTACTTCAGGAATACGAAAACTCGCTATTCACTCAGTTTATTTTCCATAATAAGATTATGTAGGAGAGATGGCCGAGCGGTTCAAGGCGTAGCATTGGAACTGCTATGTAGACTTTTGTTTACCGAGGGTTCGAATCCCTCTCTTTCCGTTTCTATTAATTCATCAACGTTACCGATCACAATGTATCAAATAAAATAACAATTTATTGCAGCAATAATACCTTTATTTAATAGAAATTCTCTATAGCAAATTACTGTGGTATCTAAAATACACATGGAGTAAATAACAAAAAAGAAAAAAGGATTCTAAAGTTAATCTATTTCTGCTAGATGAATGGGAAAATACGAATTAAGAGCCTTAAGTCGATTTAGTTCGGGGAAAGGGGAAAAAATTTTTATGAACCTTTCCTTTTTTCGTTAAGTTTAAGTCTGACGAGAGTAATATTCTACAACTAACAACTCATTTATTTTGAGACCGACCCATTTCCTATCTAGGATTTTTTGTACTAGTCCTTTATATTGCAATGTATCAACCGTCAAATGCTTTGGCAATTTGCCCTGATCGGATGAAGCAAGAGAATTTTGAATGAGACGTTTTGATCTTTGGTTATCCTTCGTAGTAATAATATCTCGGGGTTTGCAACGAAAACTTGGTATATCAACTATACGGCCATTAACTAAAATATGTCTATGGTTAACTAATTGCCGGGCCCCTGGAATGGTTGAAGCCATACCCAATCGAAAAACGATATTATCCAAACGCATTTCGAGTAATTGTAGTAAAACCTGACCTGTTGACCTTTTTGCTTTTCCGGCCATATGTACATATCTAAGTAATTGTCGTTCTGTCAGACCATAATGAAAACGCAATTTCTGTTTTTCTTCAAGACGAATACGATATTGTTCTTTTTTCCCAGAATGGAATTTCTTTTTCAGATTACTTCCGGATTTAGGTGTTTTTCTAGTGAGTCCTGGTAAAGCTCCCAGACGGCGTATTTTTTTTAAACGAGGTCCTCTATAACGGGACATGAAGACTCCTTTTTTATTTTATTGAAATTTCATTTTACACAAAAAATTTCATTGTATTTACATTACAGAATACATCGAAATTAAAACTGAATTAAACTAAAGGATAAACAGAGTAAAATCTACTTACTAAAGTACCACAAAAAATGTAATTTCATCAACATCTGGACTTTTTGTATATATATTATTTATTTTAATGTTTTGTATCTAGTAAAATTGTAAGGTAGAACGACATAATATACTCTGGATTCTCCATTTAATTCGGAGAAAAAGAGAGATTCTTGTTCATGGAACATCGACAGAGAAAAAAGCCGACTATCGGATTTGAACCGATGACCCTCGCATTACAAATGCGATGCTCTAACCTCTGAGCTAAGTGGGCTTACATAACATAATAGAAATAGTGTAACAAATAGAAATATATATAGGAAATCCATAAAATGTCAGATCTTAATTATTAATCTTAGTTATTAACTAGTTCAAAATTTTAAGTTCTACTTAGAAAAAAACTCGAATTTCATAAAGATAAACTTAGCTTGATACGCTTAACTAAATGATATTTTTAACTAGGATTATAGAATTTTTTGAACTTTCTTTTTATTTCTCTAATTTGCAAATCGATTTTTCTAATAGAATCTATTCCAATTTCTATATTGAATTTGACTTCAGATATTTTCAATTTGATATGGCTCGAACGAATAATCTAATACACAGAAAAAAATAATATAATAAAGAGAAAATGCCAATCTCTTGGCTTTTTCATTCGATCTTTATATTATTTTTTTGAGATATTTTGTGTTTTTTTTTTTATTTGTTAATAATTTAAGGATTAATATTTCACTAAAGAGAAGATAGAATCATAGCAAATGAAATTTCTAATTCTGATTAGAAAAAAAAAAAAAAACGAATGAATATCAAGCGTTATAGTATGATTTTGAATACTATAAAAAAACAAGGGGGGTGGGGGAGAGAAAAACTTTTGAATATATTGATTCCGATTGAATTGGAAATATATCAACGATAGAATCAATTCAATTCTGAATTGCAATAAGCGGGGTCTATCAAATAGACACGAGCTCCTAGACTACGTCGAATAATGAATTCAATGATTCAAAAAAAATTAAGAGATAAATGAAATTATACAAGGAATCCTAGTTTCAAAGAAAAGGAAAATGGGGATATGGCGAAATCGGTAGACGCTACGGACTTGATTGTATTGAGCCTTGGTATGGAAACCTGCTAAGTGGTAACTTCCAAATTCAGAGAAACCCTGGAATTAAAAATGGGCAATCCTGAGCCAAATCCTACTTTTGAAAAACAAGCGGTTCTCAAACTAGAACCCAAAGGAAAAGGATAGGTGCAGAGACTCGATGGAAGCTGTTCTAACGAATAGAGGTAATTACGTTGTGTTGGTAGTGAAACTCCCTCTAAATTAGAGAAAGAAGGGCTTTATACATCTAATACACATGTATAGAGACCGGCATAGCAAACCAAACGATTAATCACAGAATCCTATATCATAATATAGGTTCTTTTTTTTTTAATTCAGAATGATTATGAAATAGAAAATTCTGAATTTTTTTAGAATTTTTAGATTAGAATTATTCTGAATCCATACTACTCGAACATTGAGTAATTAAATCCTTCAATTCATTGTTTTTGAGATATTTTAAAAAGTGGATTAATCGGACGAGGATAAAGAGAGAGTCCCGTTCTACATGTCAATACTGACAACAATGAAATTTCTAGTAAAAGGAAAATCCGTCGACTTTATAAGTTGTGAGGGTTCAAGTCCCTCTATCCCCAACAAACCCTCTTTTATTCCCCAACCATAGTATTTATCTTCTTTTTTCTTTTATCAACGGGTTTAAGATTCATTAGCTTTCTCATTCTACACTTTGACAAAGAAGTGCGAAGAGAACTAAATGGATCTTATGCTATTCATTAATTCAATTTTTAAGTATTATTAAGTAAGCCATCCACAATGGATAGGACTACCTCCATTTCCAAATTTTGAATAGAATACTTTATGGATTTTTTAATCCCTTTAATTGACATAGGTGCAAATACTCCACTAGGATGATGCGCAAGAGAGGGTCAGGATAGCTCAGTTGGTAGAGCAGAGGACTGAAAATCCTCGTGTCACCAGTTCAAATCTGGTTCCTGGCAAACAAAAAAAAAGGGTCCACGGAATAGATATTGATACAAATACCCCGAGCTGGATTGGGGTACATATTCATTAATAATCTATATACTATAGACTAAGTGGATAAATACCTAAACACTTCTTTTTTCTTTTTAAAAAAGGGTTAAAATTTCTGGCTCTTTTCTTTATGGTATAGAAAAGGAGGTGAGATTAGGTGCCCTTTCTTTCATTTTTGCATTTCTTATTAATTTTGTAGTCCCCTATTCCGAAGAATTTTTTTATATTCTTGCTTATCTTACTTTCCTAGTTATTCTAGGTAATGCGCGCGGTACAAAGTTCGTGGTAGGAACTTCTTTGAGTCATTGTATTTTTTAGTTCATACGAAGGAATATATTCTTTTTCAAATTGGAAAATCGAAATGAAGGCCTTTTTTGCTCAGTCTATTTGGACCTTTTTGTATAATAGGAATTAATTAGAATATAATAGGTACTTCGTTTCGTCTAGGAACAGAACGTAAAAATTTTCCTTAAAATATTTCTTGACTTGAATAAAACCTGGAGTTGTATAAGTGAGCATTAATTTATTATCATTCAATGAGCATCTTGTATTTCATAGAAATTGGGAGTTATATAGTCCTTACGTAAGGGCCAGCCTATCCAACTTTCAGGCATTAAGATACGTTTAAGGCGTGGATGGTTATCATAACAAATTCCCACCATATCATAAGATTCGCGTTCTTGAAAATCGGCACTTCTCCAAACCCAGAAGACAGACGGTATTCTAGGATTATCCTTTTGGGTAAAGACTTTTATGCATACTTCTTCCGGGTTATCTATACCATACTGTATTCTCGTAAGATGATACACGCTAGCTAAAGATCCACCGGGTGCTACGTCATAAGCACATTGGGAACGTAAATAATTGTAACCATATACATATAAAATGACAGCAATGGAGTCCCAATCCCTTGCTTTTATTTGTAAAGTCTCTATTCCTCGGTGATCGAAGCCCAAAGATCTATGAACCACCTCATGTTTGACTAGCCAATTAGATAACCAACCCCGCTGCATTGTCTTGATCTCCCCCCCTTTGTATAAATATTTCACATTAAAAAAAGCAAATTTGAAAGATTGCATTGCTCTTTTTTTTCTGCACAAAAGAACCCCTCCTAATTCACTAATTTGGAGGAAGATACAGGACTTTTGGGTTTGAAAAAAGTTTCAGCAGATATATCTCCAGAAGATATATCTAAAGTGGATGGCGATTGATAGAGCAATTCTTGCTCGTAAGTTCCAGTATGAGTACTGCGCCGAACATAAAGCTTGTGACTGGTAGTAAAACATCGATTTTTCTTCTGACTTTGACATAGAGTTCGATCCTCAACTATTTCTCGTGATATCTTCTTACGAAGTTTTGTTAGGGCATCTATAACAGCCTCTGGTTTAGGCGGGCAACCCGGCAAGTAGACATCCACAGGAATTAACTTATCAACTCCCCGAACAGTACTATAGGAATCCGTACTGAACATTCCCCCTGTAATAGTACAGGCTCCCATAGCAATGACGTATTTTGGTTCAGGCATTTGCTCATATAATCGCACTAAAGAGGGAGCCATTTTCATTGTTACCGTACCGGCTGTTAAAATTAGGTCCGATTGCCTAGGACTTGATCTTGGTACCAATCCATAACGATCAAAGTCGAATCGTGAGCCTATTAATGAAGCAAATTCAATGAAACAACAACTAGTACCATATAGAAGGGGCCATAAACTGGAGAGTCTTGACCAATTCGAAAGATCATTTGGTGTAGTTGAAATAACGGAATTGGAACTTGTTTGGTCAAGTAACGGAAACTCAATCAAACTCATAACTGTCTCAATGGAATCTTTTCCTTCTATTTTTTTTTTTTCTGAATATTCAGTTAAGACCATTCCAAGGCTCCTTTTCGCCATGCATAAACTAAACCAACAACTAGGATAAGCACGAAAATGAAAGCTTCGATAAAAACGGATACACCCAATACATCAAAACTCATTGCCCAAGGGTAGAGAAAGACCGTTTCCACATCAAAAACAACAAAAACTAGCGCAAACATGTAATAGCGTATTCGGAATTGTAACCGAGCCCCCCCCATGGGTTCTATACCCGATTCATAACTAGAAAGCTTCTCTGGTCCTTTACTAACCGGGGCTAAAAGTCCTGAAATCCAAAATACCAAAAGAGGAATAAGGCTTGCTATTATTAGAAATGTCCAAAAAATATCATATTCGTGAAGCAGAAACATAAAAGTACTCCCATTAATGTGGAATAGATGGAACCGAATTAGTCAATTCAAGTTAGCATTGTCAATTTATCCATAACTTCTCTCTTTTCCTCGGTGAAGTAAGAATCGAATCCGTTTTGTTCAAACCAAAGAGAAAGAGCGTTTACTTTATTGCTTCTTTTGTGGCATGTCTTCCTTAAGGATTGATCCAATGGAATCCCCACTCCCTTTCTTTTGGATTTCCTTTCTTTTTAGATATGGTATAGACCTAATTCTTATACAAAGAAAACTCTTTCGCTTCACTTTGTTTTGCTTTCCCTAGAATCTCTAGAAAAAAGAATTGCTCTATCCTTTATTTAAAGATAGTAAGAGACTATTAAATAAAAAAGAAAATACTTACTATTAATTAAATAGATTAGAACCTAATTAAAGTAGGATGAGTAATGTATTCCTCCGAATTAGGAGGAATACTAAAAAAAAAGAACTCTATTTCAGAATTATGAAACAGAATATCCTGTTTTATTATTTACTCTTTCCTTTTTTTTATTTTCTTTCGATTTTTTCTATTTACTATTTAAAGTGTATTTAAAATGTATCCATTTAGATATAGGAAAGTCTAGGGACTTAGAGCATATCCTAGTTGAAGTAGGATAGAATTCAAATCAGGTAAGAGATCCCTTCTTCTATTGATTTGATAGAAATCAAATTCTTTTTTCTTTTCCTGTCTCTATGATTTTAGATGAATGAGCCTATGGTAAAGCTTTTATCTCTATTCTATGGGGCAAACGACCGTCGAGTCTTTAAACAAGTACTAATAAATAAAAAAACTATACTAAAAGAAACATAGGATATCCATCCTAAAATCTAAAAAAAGACATATATATATTAGGGCTATACGGATTCGAACCGTAGACCTTCTCGGTAAAACAGATCAAACGGATTATTATCGAAATGATTCGAACTGTTTCAAAGACCCAACATGCATTTTTCTGCATTGGGCTTTTTCATCAACTGATGTAAAGATCGGTTAATCCACCATAGTTTTTCTTTACGGAAAGATAATAAGATGGCTCCCTGTGCTCTGACTGATTATTTGTATTATCATCTATCTAGGAGCAATACCAAAGTGTTTCAAAAGAGGATTACCTTGACTTAGGTCTGCCTCCGGCTTAAATTAAATCAACCTAAGTGAAATGGAGTCTCTATCGTTCCGCTGCAAGAGTTGACTATGAGACTTCATACACCTTAAAGTTCATAGAACGAAAAGAAGTTTTTTGGAGGCCCTTATCCTCGTTACGCCTAGCATTGAGTGGGCTGGATATTCACCTTATCAACTAGCAAATCAATAGGGTTCTATTTGATTAGGCACCTGAATTGGCGCCTGAATCGGACTGAACCGATTGTTTGTCAGGCTACTGTTCTTCTATTCTCTCGAATCCATGAAGTAAGACATTGATTTTGCAATAAGATCTGTTATGTTCATTGCATAATAAGTTCCCTTGAAAAGCATTGGCGCACGTGTAAGCGAGTTGCTCTACCGAACTGAGCTATAGCCCTTATCAGAAATATCTTAACATATAGAGAATTTCTTGTCAAGATGAATATTCTCGAATGCTGGAGGATATCCCTTTGATTTGTTTACTATATAACATACCCATAAATACAATAATGGATCGATATTGCTTATAAAAAAGGTTCGATCTATAATCGATCGAAGTAATGTGCCTTCTTTTATGGTGGTAAATTGCCTACTTAACTCAGTGGTTAGAGTACTGCTTTCATACGGCGGGAGTCATTGGTTCAAATCCAATAGTAGGTAGGTAGAAAAATTACTAGATAGCATTGGACTTACTTCGCTTCGCTATCTAATAACTTTTTCTACCTCTCTTTCCTTTTTCTTTGTATCAATGAAACCTTTGGGTTGTCTTCAATTGGATGGGGGAATCCAATTGACAGCCTCGACTCGTATCCTAGCTCGTCTGAGAGCTAGCTTCGCTTGAACCAATTCTTTCGTACCCTCAGCTCTACTCAAGTTAGCTTCGGCTATTTCAAGTGCCTCTTGAGCTTCTTCTGCATCAATGTCACTACCCAGTTCTGCATCATTCCCTAAAATAATGATCTCATTATTCACTATTCTCGCAAAACCGCTCCACAGAACCGCTGTTAACCATTGGTCGTTGAGGAGGCGTATTCTCAAAGGACCCATATCTACAGCTGTGTTAATGGGGGCGTGGTTTGGTAATACACCAATTTGCCCACTATTAGTAGATAAAATGATTTCTTTCACTTCACAATCCCAAATAATTCGTTTAGGAGTCAGTACATAAAGATTTAATTTCATTTCTTCAATTTGCTCTCCTCTTCTAAGTTTATAGCTTTCGTGCTAGCTTCATCGATGTTCCCCACCAAATAAAAAGCCTGTTCGGGTAGGCCGTCTAATTCTCCGGAAAGGATTAGTTGAAATCCCCTAATTGTTTCCGCAAGACCAACATACTTTCCTGGAGAACCGGTAAAAACTTCTGCCACAAAGAACGGTTGTGATAAGAACCGCTCTATTTTTCGTGCTCTTGCTACAGTTAAACGATCCTCCTCCGATAATTCATCCAACCCAAGAATTGCGATAATGTCCTGAAGCTCTTTGTAACGTTGTAAAGTTTCCTTAACTCTTTGCGCAGTTTCATAATGTTCGTTGCCAACGATACGAGGCTGTAACATAGTTGAGGTTGAATCTAAAGGATCTACTGCGGGATAAATACCCTTGGAAGCTAAGCCTCTGGAAAGTACAGTAGTAGCGTCCAAATGTGCAAATGTTGTGGCAGGAGCAGGGTCGGTCAAATCGTCCGCAGGTACATAAACTGCTTGGATCGAAGTTATGGATCCCTTTTTGGTAGAAGTAATTCTTTCTTGCAAAGAACCCATTTCTGTACTAAGGGTAGGTTGATAACCCACTGCGGAGGGCATTCTCCCTAATAAGGCGGATACCTCCGATCCTGCTTGAACAAAACGAAAGATATTATCGATGAATAAAAGCACGTCTTGCTTATTAACATCCCGGAAATATTCTGCCATAGTTAGGGCAGTTAAACCAACTCTCATACGAGCTCCCGGCGGTTCATTCATTTGGCCATAGACTAGAGCTACTTTTGATTCCTCAAAATTTTTTTCATTAATTACTCCAGATTCCTTCATTTCCATATAAAGATCATTTCCTTCACGAGTCCGTTCCCCGACTCCGCCAAATACGGATACGCCTCCGTGAGCTTTAGCAATGTTATTGATTAATTCCATGATGAGTACTGTTTTACCTACTCCCGCCCCTCCAAATAGTCCTATTTTTCCTCCACGCCGATAAGGAGCTAAAAGATCGACCACCTTAATACCTGTTTCAAAGATAGATAATTTCGTATCTAACTCGATAAAAGCTGGCGCGGATCTGTGAATAGGGAATGTTGCGCTAGTATCTACAGGACCCAAATTGTCAATAGGCTCCCCAAGAACGTTAAAAATTCGTCCGAGAGTAGCTCCACCGACTGGAACACTGAGAGGAGCTCCCGTGTCAATCACTTCCATTCCTCTCATCAACCCGTCTGTAGCACTCATAGCTACAGCTCTAACTCGATTATTTCCTAATAATTGTTGTACCTCACAAGTCACATTAATTTGCTTATCAGCAGTGTCTCGACTCTTGACTATCAAAGCGTTATAAATATAAGGCAACTTACCCGGAGGAAAAGTGATATCCAGCACAGGTCCGATAATTTGATCAATACGCCCTGCGTTTTTTTCTTCAATTGTAGAAACCCCGGGACGCGAAGTAGTAGGATTGGTTTTCATAATTATCACATAATTTTCAAAAAAAGGAATTTTTCGAAATTTTTCTTTTTTTTTGTTGAATAATGCCAAATCAAATCAAAAAAAATATCCAAAAATCCAAAAGTCAAAAGGAAATTAATTAGTTAATTCAAAAGAGAAAGAAAAGGGGACTAGCACTTGATTTCGTTGCCCAAGCGAATCCCATTCAATCGTTTACTCATGGAATGAGTCCGTTGGAAAGTTTAATCAATCTTTTTTTTATATAAATTTTGCCTTTTGTGAAGGATCTGTGCCTACTCTACTTTCCTATCTAGGACTTCGATATACAAAATATATACTACTGTGAAGCATAGATTGCTGTCAACAGAGAATTTTCTTAGTATTTAGGTATTTAGATTCAAAATAAGAAAGGGGCTCATTAAGAACTTCTATAATTGTCAAATAAGGAGTCGGGATTGGTTTGGGTTGCGCTATATCTATCAATGGGTTGCGCTATATCTATCAAAGAGTATACAATAATGATGGATTTGGTGAATCAAATCCATGGTTTAATAACGAACTATGTTAAATTACCACAACAACAACCCAATTCTTATTGAATTCTTATAATTCCTATAAGATAGAACGTACACAGGGTGGACGCTTTATATACGAATGAAACATATTCATTAACTTAAGGATACTCTCTTTTTTATTTAATGAGTTAATATTAATTGAATATCCTTCTTTTTAAATTAAGATTTTTTCAAAGGTTTCATTTACGCCTAATGCATATCGAGTAGACCCTGTCATTGCGAGAATTCTTAATTCATGAGTTGTAAGGAGGGACTTATGTCACCACAAACAGAAACTAAAGCAAGTGTTGGATTTAAAGCCGGTGTTAAAGATTATAGATTGACTTACTACACCCCGGAGTACGAAACCAAAGATACTGATATCTTGGCAGCATTCCGAGTAACTCCTCAGCCTGGGGTTCCGGCTGAAGAAGCAGGGGCTGCAGTAGCTGCGGAATCTTCTACTGGTACATGGACAACTGTTTGGACTGATGGACTTACCAGTCTTGATCGTTACAAAGGACGATGCTATCACATCGAGCCCGTTCCTGGGGAGGAAAGTCAATATATCTGTTATGTAGCTTATCCATTAGACCTATTTGAAGAGGGTTCTGTTACTAACATGTTTACTTCCATTGTGGGTAACGTATTTGGTTTCAAAGCCCTACGTGCTCTACGTTTGGAGGATCTACGAATTCCTCCTACTTATTCAAAAACTTTCCAAGGCCCGCCTCATGGTATCCAAGTTGAAAGGGATAAGTTGAACAAGTATGGTCGTCCTTTATTGGGATGTACTATTAAACCAAAATTGGGATTATCCGCAAAAAATTACGGTAGAGCGTGTTATGAGTGTCTACGCGGTGGACTTGATTTTACCAAAGATGATGAAAACGTAAACTCACAACCATTTATGCGCTGGAGAGACCGTTTTGTCTTTTGTGCCGAAGCTATTTATAAATCACAGGCCGAAACCGGTGAAATCAAGGGGCATTACTTGAATGCGACTGCAGGTACATGTGAAGAAATGATTAAGAGAGCTGTATTTGCGAGGGAATTAGGGGTTCCTATTGTAATGCATGACTACTTAACCGGAGGATTCACCGCAAATACTAGTTTGGCTCATTATTGCCGCGACAACGGCCTACTTCTTCACATTCACCGAGCAATGCATGCAGTTATTGATAGACAGAAAAATCATGGTATGCATTTCCGTGTATTAGCTAAAGCATTGCGTATGTCTGGGGGAGATCATATCCACGCCGGTACAGTAGTAGGTAAGTTAGAAGGGGAACGCGAAATAACTTTAGGTTTTGTTGATTTATTGCGTGATGATTTTATTGAAAAGGATCGTGCTCGCGGTATCTTTTTCACTCAGGATTGGGTATCCATGCCGGGTGTTATACCGGTTGCTTCAGGGGGTATTCATGTTTGGCATATGCCAGCTCTGACCGAAATCTTTGGAGACGATTCCGTATTACAATTTGGTGGAGGAACTTTAGGACACCCTTGGGGGAATGCACCTGGTGCAGCAGCTAATCGGGTGGCTTTAGAAGCCTGTGTACAAGCTCGTAACGAAGGGCGCGATCTTGCTCGTGAAGGTAATGAAATTATCCGACAAGCTTGCAAATGGAGTCCTGAACTAGCCGCAGCTTGTGAAGTATGGAAAGCGATCAAATTCGAATTCGCGCCGGTAGATACCATCGATTAAGTAGATATAAAGAGGGTCTAAACAAAAAAGAAGCGAAATAGAAAAAAATCAGTTACGAAATCCAGTGATTCTTCCTTATTCTTCTAATTGATTGCAATTAAATTGGCTCCATCTTTTTTTCTAAAAAAGATGGAGCCAATTTAAATAGATCTTGATACGATTATGAGACTTGACAAATCGAGATTCTTCTATTCTATATATCTAGAATATAGAAAGGTATAATACAATAAACAAATAAAAAGAAAAATAGAGTATTATCATACGATAATGGAATCAAATACGCAGTATTTACAGAAAAGAGCCTTCGTTTATTGGGAAAGAATCAATATACTTTTAATGTCGAATCGGGATTCACTAAGACAGAAATAAAGCATTGGGTCGAACTCTTCTTTGGTGTTAAGGTAGTAGCTGTGAATAGCCATCGACTACCCGGAAAGGGTAGAAGAATGGAACCTATTCTGGGACATACAATGCATTACAGACGTATGATCATTACCCTTCAACCGAGTTATTCTATTCCACTTCTACTTTTTCATTAAATTTCCTTTAATTTAATTAAAGGGTATTCTCAAAGAGCTATTTCTTTCATTTTCACAATTGCTTCCTTTTGAATCTAATTTCAAGTTTGATTAGAAGGATAGAAAGGTCATGAGAGTGGGAAAAGAAAAATCGAATTTTTTGAATTATTTCCCCTTTTTTGCAACTTTCTTATTATTCATTCCATTCATTTTTTTTATAGATATAGAATACTATTTTTTATAGTATTCTATATCTATAAACAATTTTTATTTTGCAAACTAAAAAATACAATAGTCAATATTCCTTATAATAGATATACTTAATTATATCAGAAGAATCTTAAGATATATTTCGAATAGATAGAAATAGTAAATTTGAATTGAGACACCTATTCTATGACAGATTTTAACTTACCCTCTATTTTCGTGCCTTTAGTAGGCTTAGTATTGCCGGCAATTGCAATGGCTTTTTTATTTCTTTATGTGCAGGAAAATAAAATTGTCTAGAATGGATGGGCCAAATTTTATCAATGTATTTCCAGGATCATAATACAGATATTTTTTAGTGTAAGTAATATAATAGGGTATGTAGCTCTTTATACACACAAATGAAAAACGTCTATGGATGCAGATAGGCTACGAGCATAAATGCATCCATATGCGTAGCCGAGTATAGTGAAGTGGATCCACGAATTTTTTTGAAATAGAAAGCCAATGTATCTAACCAATTTTTTCACAGGAGTACTAGCTCCTGAAGGTGATTTCAGAATCAAAACAAAAAAAGTAAAGTCAAAATCATTTAGCTTATTCTCTCAATTTCAATTAACCGCTGTTGGATTTAGTATATCTAATATGAATTGGCGATCAGAACACATATGGATAGAACTTTTAAAAGGTTCTCGAAAAAGAGGTAATTTTTTCTGGGCCTGTATTCTTTTTCTAGGTTCATTAGGATTCTTAACGGTTGGGGCTTCCAGTTATCTTGGTAAAAATATGATATCCGTACTTCCATCTCAACAAATTCTTTTTTTTCCACAGGGGATCGTGATGTCTTTCTACGGAATCGCGGGCCTATTCATTAGCTCCTATTTGTGGTGCACTATTTTGTGGAATGTAGGAAGTGGTTATGACCGATTCGATAGAAAAGAGGGAATAGTGTGCATTTTTCGTTGGGGATTCCCTGGAATAAAACGTCGCGTCTTCCTTCGATTCCTTGTGCGGGATATCCAATCACTTAGAATTCAGGTTAAAGAGGGTCTTTATCCTCGTCGTATCCTTTATATGGAAATCCGGGGCCATGGGGTCATTCCCTTGACTCATATTGATGAGAAGTTTTTTACTCCACGAGAAATTGAACAAAAAGCTGCCGAATTGGCCTATTTCTTGCGCGTACCAATTGAAGTTTTTTGAGTGCCAATTGCAATTTTTTTTTCAATTGTAGGGGGATTTTCAAGTATTTATCTAAAGGAAGGACCAAACTCGGATAAGAAAAAATTGCTTCGAATTTGTTTTGTTCAAGTGAGATATAGATATATGGCATAATTTAGATCTAAGAAAGAATCCAATCCAAAGAAATTCCACTAGTATACAAAAAGAGAAATAGATACAAACACAAGGTCTCAAACCTTGTTATAGAATTTTTGTTTTGCTTCAAAGAAAAGAACTATCATATAGAGTCAGCGAATGAAGTGGATTCATTAACAACTCAATTTACAGATCAAAAATGAAAAAAAAGAAAGCATTGCCTTCTTTCCTATATCTTGTATTTATCGTACTTTTACCTTGGGTAGTCTCTTTCTCTTTTAACAAATGTCTGGAACTTTGTATTAAGAATTGGTGGAATACCAGGCAATTCGAAACTCTCTTAACTGATATTCAAGAGAAAAGGATTCTAGAAGGATTTATAGAATTAGAAGAACTTTTTTTCTTGGACGAAATGATAAAAGAGAAACCGAAGACACATGTACAAAAACCTCCTATAGGAATACACAAGGAAATAATACAATTGGCCGAAATAGATAATGAGGATCATCTTCATATCATTTTGCATTTCTCGACAAATCTAATCTGTTTGGCTATTCTAAGTGGTTCTTTTTTTCTGGGTAAAGAAGAACTTATCATTTTGAATTATTGGGTTCAGGAATTCTTCTATAACTTAAATGACTCAACAAAAGCTTTTTTTATTCTTTTAGTCACTGATTTTTTTGTTGGATTTCACTCCACCCGCGGTTGGGAACTACTAATTCGTTGGGTCTACAACGATCTTGGATGGGCTCCTAACGAACAAATTTTCACCATTTTTGTTTGTAGTTTTCCTGTGATTCTAGACACTTTTTTGAAATTTTGGGTCTTTTTTTGTTTAAACCGTCTATCTCCTTCGCTTGTAGTAATTTATTATTCAATTAGTGAAGCATAAACTCACTCATTGGATTTCTTAATATTAATCAAATTAGCATCTTTCTTCCTTTAGAAGGAAAGCCTTTTCCTTTTTAGCAAAATTCTTTCTATTTCTACCTGCTCAAGGTATTCATCATTCCAGTACAAATATTGCAGTAGAATGATAACAGACTCGTGTATAGGGAACTAGATTAGGTTAGCTACCTATCTAATTTATTGTAGAAATTCCGGGATCCGCAATTGGACATGGAAAATAGAAATACTTTTTCTTGGTTAAAGGAACAGATGATTCGATCGATTTCTGTATCGATCATGATATACGTAATAACTCGGACATCCATTTCAAGTGCATATCCCATTTTTGCGCAACAGGGTTATGAAAACCCGCGGGAAGCAACTGGACGAATTGTATGTGCTAATTGCCATTTAGCTAATAAGCCCGTGGATATTGAAGTTCCCCAAGCTGTGCTTCCTGATACTGTATTTGAGGCAGTTCTTCGAATCCCTTATGATATGCAGCTGAAACAAGTTCTTGCTAACGGGAAAAAGGGAGGGTTGAATGTGGGTGCTGTGCTTATTTTGCCCGAGGGATTCGAATTAGCGCCGCCCGACCGTATTTCTCCTGAGTTGAAAGAAAAGATAGGAAATCTATCTTTTCAGAGTTATCGTCCCAATAAAAAAAATATTCTTGTGATAGGCCCTGTTCCCGGTAAGAAATATAGTGAAATTGTCTTTCCCATTCTTTCCCCCGATCCCGCTACGAAAAAAGATGTTCATTTCTTAAAATTTCCCATATATGTAGGGGGAAACCGAGGAAGGGGACAGATCTATCCTGATGGTAGCAAGAGTAACAATACGGTTTATAATGCTACGTCAACAGGCATAGTAAAAAAAATACTACGTAAAGAAAAGGGCGGATATGAAATATCCATCATCGATGCGTCGGATGGACGCCAAGTGATTGATATTATACCTCCTGGACCAGAACTTCTTGTTTCAGAGGGGGAGTCGATCAAGCTTGATCAACCATTAACAAGCAATCCTAATGTGGGGGGGTTTGGTCAGGGAGATGCAGAAATAGTGCTTCAGGATCCATTGCGCGTCCAAGGCCTTTTGTTATTCTTCGCATCTGTTATTTTGGCACAAGTTTTTTTGGTTCTCAAAAAGAAACAGTTTGAAAAAGTTCAATTGTACGA